ATAGGCCCTGCGCGAGTGAAACCACAGGTAAAAATTACATTGCCAAAAATTGACAAGGTAAGATTTCCATTTATTCATCAAAAGGGCCGGCCCCCTTGAAAGCAGAATGGATTTTCCTTGATACCTAACATAATGCATGAAAGGATATTTGAACAAGCATAAGTTGGTCAGAAAATCCTTAACGAAGACTTCGGCAAAACGTTCTATTTTTCCATAGAAATAGATTCGTTCAAGAAGGACCCCAAAGGACGTTGGTCGTAAATGAGAAGATTGGTTATGGAGAAAGACGAAAATAGATTCGTATTCACATACATAAAAATTATATAACAAGAAGAGTAATCTTTGATTTCTTTTTGTTAAAAAATGAAAACAGGTTTTCTTTGTAGAAAGAATCTTATTGCAATTACAATACTCGCGTAGAAAGAATCGTAATAAATGCAAAGAAGGGGCATCTTTTACCCAATAGCGAAGGGTTTGAACCAAGATTTCCAGATGAACGGGGTGGGGTATTGGTATATCTAACATAAAATGAAAATGTGAAAAATTGTCCTCTAAGAAAGGAAATATTGAATGAATTGATCGTAAATTATGAGATTTGAATATCCCTTTCCGCTCTTCAGAAGATATTAATCGCATAGAAAACGGAATTTCCACAATAAATGAAAATCCCTCTGATATCATTTTAGAATACAAATTCTTGTTGCGCCCAAAAAATGTATTTTGGCTAGAATCATTAGCAGAAGTAAGAAAATGATTCTGTTGATACATTCGAGTAATTAACCGTTTCACAATAAGGAAACTAGATTTATTGTCATAACCTGGATTTTCCAACAAAATAGCTCGGTTTAAACTATGGCCATGAGCAAGTGCATAAATATACTCCTGAAAGATAAGTGGATATAGAAAGCTGGGTTGTTGAGATCTATCAAGCTGTAAATATCTTTGGGTTTTTTCCATTTGAAATTCGATTTGAATCCAAGATAGACGATTTTTTGGTTAGCAAATGATACATAGCGCGATAGAGTCAAAACAGGGTATTCTAGTAAGAATAGATACCTCGGAAACAAGTAAACTTATCAACAGATTCTCTATTTCTTCTTTTTTCCATTTTTGGATAAGATTATAGGATAAGAAAAGAAGGTGTTTAAAAATCTTTTATTTTTTCAACCCAATCGCTCTTTTGATTTCGGAAAAACTAAATTTATCAATATACTGTTTCTTTTACACACACATCTCCCTTTCGTAATGGAGAATTCAAATAGTTAGGATTCATTGAAAAAATCGAGAATACCCCCATGGGGGGAGCAACCCTTCCTGGGACGGCACTAATATTTTTTTAACGTCTAATTAGATCAGGAAATAATTCAAATTCAGAACGGAAGCCCGTTGCTTTGCCTTTCCTTAGAGTTAATTGAAGCCGGGGGGCCCTATCCATTTATTCATTCGACCCAACTTTATTTTGTTCCATTCCAAGACTTCAAACGGGTTTTTGTACCGACCCGGTAAGAATGAAATGTTGTCAGAACTTTCCGTCAATACGACATGCTATTTTTTCCACTCATTCCCTTTCGGGATCAGTCGCGGTCTTCCAAACTTTACCGATGGTATGGACGAATCCTTTGCTTCATCCAAATGCGTAAAAGATCCTAGCCGCACTTAAAAGCCGAGTACTCTACCGTTGAGTTAGCAACCCGAAAAGAAGAAACCAACTATAGAAGATAATCTATCGAATATAAAATATATGTATAATAAAAAAGAAGTGCATAAATACAATCGGAATGAAAAAAAATTAAACAATAAATTAAACAAAGAAATTAGACGAAACAATTAAACGATTGAGCTAACAAATCGTCAAAACTAATTTTCTAATGAATTCGGAACATAAAATAAATAGATCAGATGAAAATATAAAAAATTCTCAGATAAAATTAGCTAAAGGAAAACAAAAAGAAAAAAAAAATGAAAATAGAGATTCAAAATTTATGGGCGGATCCCTTTGCTATCCCCCTTTTTCAATCAAACAAAAAAAGCTCATGTATCAAAGAACCCGTCGTTTGAATGAAGTAAAGTAAAAAACCAAACAAACCAAATAACTAGATCTAACTTCACTTATCACGATGGATTATATTTGTTCGATACGTTGTTGTCAATATAAATGTTACAAAAAGAATAGAAAAAAGAAATTCAATTGAATTTCTTTTTTCTATTCTTTTTTCTTAGTTAAACTTTAAATAAAAATAAAAACCATCGGGTTGTCGAGAATGTCTAAATTTTCTAGGATCAAGAGAATAAGGTTTTGTCGTTATAGAACACAGGATTCGATGGAAACAATGAGAAATAGATACGAATAGAGCGGGAAGAGGTAAAGGGGAGCAAGGGAAAATAAAAAAGAGTAGAGAAAGGTTATCTAAAGTTATATACAAATCACTACCCCCCCCTTTTTGTATTTCCTTAATTTAATTGAATTTCGTTTGATTAGGATGAAGTTCCTTAAAAATCCCCACCCTTTTTAAAATATCCTGAACAGTTCCTGTAGGTTGAGCCCCCCTTTCGAGGAAATAGAGAATAGCGGGAACATTTAAATAAGTTTGATTCTTTATCGGATCATAAAAACCGACTTTCTGAAGATTTTTTCCTTCTCTTCGAGATCGAACATCAATTGCAACGATTCGATAGACGACTCATTGAGATAGATGTAGATGAACAATACACCCCCCCTAGAAACGTATAGGAAGTTTTCTCCTCGTACGGCTCGAGAAAAAAGAATTGGATTTGAAGTTTTATCTATGGTATGGAATTCGAATAAATTACATAAATGACAAAAGGTTCTACAAAATCATCAAATCAAGTAGACTAGTAGACTAGGGTTTAAATCTTTTTTTTTTTCTTCTTCTTTCCTAAAAACGAAAAAGAAACCATTCGTACTCATAACTCAAGTTAGATAACTCTCAAATAATTCAAAAGAGAATCTTTCATTTATTGAGCGGTCTTTACCCCCTTTTTTGTTTGTCTCGGTTAAAATCTATTTGGATTCTTAAGCCCGGCCCAGTTAGTGAGACGATTAAAACGGTGTTTCCTTGTTCTGGGATCCTTTATCTTTTTTAAATCATTGGGTTTAGGCATTACTTCGGCGCTTCTTAATCCTTTCAAAATGGCAGCAACATACCCCTTTTTGTGATTTCCTTCTATCAAAGAATCCTGCGGACAATTGATTCCCGCGCGATACACTTTGGATCGAAAGGGTTTGATTAATTCCAACAAATTTTCTTTTTGAGTTGGAAACTTGCTCGAATAGGATCCCTTCCATTTCTATATCGAAGATATATTCACGAAGTTGCTCCAATTTATTGATTTGCATTAACCCTAGATTCTTGTCCTGAGAAATGAATTAATACTTTCTACTCGAGCTCCACCGTGGACTATTTAGGTTATCGACGGATGTCGAAGCCAAGAGCACCTTCATTCCTATAGAAATCGAAAATGGTGGATATAAGAAAGAATCCACAACGGATCATGTACTTCAAGTCGCACGTTGCTTTCTACCACATCGTTTCAAACGAAGTTTTACCATAACATTCCTCTAATTTGGAACCAGTATGGAATTGATTCAATTATGGAATCATGAATAGTCATTGGCTCGTAGACATCGCAATCTATACCTTTTTCTTCTATAATTAGAATATAGAATAGAGATTCTATATTCTATATTATATATAATGATATAGTTATAGATCGGTAAAGGGGTTTCTGAAGAAGTTTTAGCAAGTCCTCTTAATTAAAGATTGAAAAGAATTTCAATTTAATAATAGATTAAATCTAGATAGGTTAGGGTTAAATATTTCAATTTCAAAATTTCAAATCGAGGGGATCAAAAACCTTTTTCACAAAAATAGAATAGATAGAAGGATACATATACGTTAAACATTTCCTCATTTTTTATGTATTTTGTTTAAGCTATGTAGTTCAGCAAGATTTCGTTAATCGAATCTTGCCGTACATAATAGAATTGAAAGTGAATAAAAGATACTAAAAGATATAAAACACTCCCTTCTTAAGTGTTACATAAATTTACAATTATTTATTAGGGCCAAACACGAAATACTTAAAACGCGAGATTCAAAGAAAATACATCGGGTAGATATATAATTACATATATAATTTTTTTGTTAATGCAATTCAGACAGACACAGAAATTGGAATACCTTCGATTAATGCATTCGTCCCCCGGGTACTACGGGACTAATGGAGCATAAGAGAAATCAAAATGGGAATTCTGATCTGGGATGCGGGCTGGCTAGGTACAAAACCCAACAAGGCAAAATTAAGTTGCTCCTATTTTTATTTTAGTCTAACCCCTTAAGAGAATTAATCCTATTGACTTTGAATGAATTTCATTAGTACCAAAATTAGTAACAAAATAGTTAGAATTAAGAAATCTATATAAAAATTCATAAAAAATTAGTTTAGAGGATAGGGAATAATAGATAGGATCCTTGAAAATTAAAATATTGATAAAATAGAAAATCAATATGGGGCGGAATTTTTTTCTAAATAACTAACTTCCCGAAACAAGATGGGATTGGGCATAGGATGAAAAGGCCGCCCTTTTTTTAATTCAAACTCTTGGAACCCATGTTCCAAATTTACCTGGATTAGAAATAGAGTCAATTACATCTGCGTGTCATTTGAACTAGATTCAATTCAGTTTGTGTAAAACGGATATGATTCGTGCATAAAAGAGAAAAATCAGAAGCAAGAAAGATATTCCAGCTAACATTAGACTTTACCCCATTCAAAAAAATCTTTATTCTATTCTAACATAATGAATATGCTCTGGGGCGGAAGGATTCGAACCTCCGAATGGCGGGACCAAAACCCGTTGCCTTACCACTTGGCCACGCCCCATTTAGATTTCTATTCGATACTACTAAAGTAGTATATTGGTATTCATTATTTGTCAACTCCAATCTAATTTATTCTATAGATATTTAGATTGTTACTAGGATTTTATTAAATATAGAATTAAACTTAATTTATTGATCATTAGATATAATTCAATTAAGATATTGTATGAAAGTATGATTTCCTCTATTCTCTTTTGAGAATTGGAGGATTTTTGATTGGGTGAGTTCAAAAGAAAAGAAGGATTTTTGTCTACCTAAATTTTTCCCCTTTTCCCTATATCAATAACTCAATCAAAATACAATTATCTCCAAGAACAAAATGTCTGTTATGCTTAATATCTTTAGTTTGATCTGTATCTGTCTTAATTCTGCCTTTTCTTCAAGTAGTTTTTTCTTCGGAAAATTGCCCGAGGCCTATGCTTTTTTGAACCCAATCGTAGATGTTATGCCAGTCATACCCGTGTTCTTTTTTCTCTTAGCTTTTGTTTGGCAAGCTGCTGTAAGTTTTCGATAAGATCCTTAATCTAAATTATTTAATAATTTCTTACTGAAAGTTCATGATTTTTTTTAGAAAGAGACTTGGTTCTTGATATCCAAATAGGATATGTGGTAGAAAAATGGAGGATCTATTCTCTTTTTTTTTTGAAAAAAAAAAATTATCTTGGAGATTGTGTAATGCTTACTCTCAAACTCTTCGTTTACACAGTAGTGATATTTTTTGTTTCTCTCTTCATCTTTGGATTCCTATCTAATGATCCTGGACGTAATCCCGGGCGTGAAGAATAAGGGGTTTTCTTTTCAATTTTCTTAGGATTTTTTGTTTAGATAAAAACAAAAAACAAAGGATTTGCCTAATTTGAAAAAAAAAATCAAGTCATCAAGGGAAGCGGAAAGAGAGGGATTCGAACCCTCGGTACGAATAACTCGTACAACGGATTAGCAATCCGCCGCTTTAGTCCACTCAGCCATCTCTCCCAATTGAAAATTGGGTTAGATTTCACATAAAATAAGGAGTATTTCTTTCTCTATTATATAGATATGTACAACTTTTATCAGCAATTTCTTTTCGATAAATAAAGGAAAGGGCCCGAAAGTGCCAACAATATAAAGAAAACTAAAAACGACCCTTTCGCCTTGAGGTTATTTTGTTCGAAAGACCCTTCTTATTGACACGGCCTGGCCTGGTCAGTACCTAGCCGGGCCTTTTTTTGTTCCAACTAATTCTAAATTATAGAAAAACTAAATTATAGAAAAATAATGATGATTTTTCATTTATCTGATTTGAAAACAAAAATGCTTAGTATTATTATAATAGTATTATATATTATATAGTATTTATAGTATTATATAAAATAGTATTATATAAAGATATAGTATTATATAAAGTATATAAAGTGAATGGGAAATATTTAAGCACGAACAAAAAAAGAAGAAGGACTATTTCCATCCGCGAAAACGAAAAAAAGGGGGTCAGTGCTCTCAATTTTATGATTTTTTGATGATCCTATCTTTATTAGATTATTATACCCCATTTCCCAGTTCGACAAAAGGTCCAGTTGTATACAATAATCGCATTGTAGCGGGTATAGTTTAGTGGTAAAAGTGTGATTCGTTTTTTTAACCCTTTGGTAGTTAAAGGGTCTTTGTTTTCGGTTTGATTCGTATTCCGACCAAAAACTTTATTTGCAAAAATAAAAGGATTTAATCCTTTACCTCTCAATCACGGATTCGAGAAAAAATATACATTCTCGTGATTTGTATCCAAGGATGACTTAGAAAGTGAGAAATTGGATTATGAAATTACGAAACATAATTTTGGAATTGGATTAATACTTCCAATTGAATAAGTATGAGTAAAGGATCCATGGATGAAGATAGAAAGTTGGTTTCTAATCGTAACTAAATCTTCAATTTTTGCTTTACAAATAAAAAATTGAATCAAAATAGCTATTAAACGATGACTCTGGTTTACTAGAGGCATCGACCTGTTGTTTTAGCTCGGTGGAAACAAAATCCCTTTCCTCAGGACCGTCTCAAATAAAAATATAGAACGAAGTAACTAGAAAGATTACTCTCTTCTAGAGGGATCATCTAGAAAGCGATTAGTTTTGTCTGTAGTCAGACAAAGGTTGACATAGATGTTATGGGTAGAATTTTTTTTTGTAATTTTGTTCACATCCTTATCCATAAAGGAGCCGAATGAAACCAAAGTTTCATGTTCGGTTTTGAATTAGAGACGTTCAAAATGCTGAATTGACGTCGACTATAACCCCTAGCCTTCCAAGCTAACGATGCGGGTTCGATTCCCGCTACCCGCTTTCTATTCTTTTATTCGAAATTGAAATTATTATATATTCTAGACTTAATGCATCATTTAATATACAGTTTCAAAAATTATCTCACATACAATCCGATTCTTTTTTTTTTTTTTCAGCGAAGAGGTGGGGAAAGTCAAAATACGAAAAAAATCGGAATGAAAAGCGTCCATTGTCTAATGGATAGGGCAGAGGTCTTCTAAACCTTTGGTATAGGTTCAAATCCTATTGGACGCAAATTATTTCCATATATATATTTTTAGATTTGGATATCAAGAAAG